ACTTTTTCGGAAATGCTAGAACAAAGAATTTCTTTGTACATAATAGAAAAACTATATGACGAAGATCTTTATAATTCTTGGATTTACACTAATGAAAAAAAAAAGTGCAATTTGAACAATGAATTGAGAAGCCGAATCCAAATTATAGAAAAAAGTAAGGAATCCCCTAGTCTGGATATGCTTGAAAAAAGAACCATATTATGCGATGATGAAAAAAGAACAAAATGTTTGCCAAAAGCATATGATCCTTTTTTCAACGGACCATATCGAGGAACGATAAAAAAATTAGATTCACGTGGAATCATGAATACTTATACAGATACAGAAGATTTAGTAGAATTTTTTTTTATAAATAAGATTCATGATCTAATTCTTAATGATTCTGTAGAACTCCACCGTCAATCATTTTTGAATTCTACAGAAGAAAAAGGAATTGATTCAGAAAGTCAAGCAAAATATTTGCAATTTGTATTTGATGTAATTACAACACATACAAAAGATCAAAAAAAAATGAAAAATAAATCTATTGGAATTAGAATAGAAGAAATCAGTAAAAAGGTTTCTCGATGGTCATACAAATTAACCGAGAATTTGGAAGAAGAAGAAGAAGAAACTAACGAAGAATTGGAGGAAGAAGATCATCAGATTCATTCAAGAAAAGCCAAATATGTGATAATTTATAATGATAATGATCAGAATATCAATTCTATTTCTAGTATTCAGAATACTAGTAACAATGATCAAAATGATGATCAAACGGAAGAGGTGGCTTTGATACGTTACTTACAACAATCGGATTTTCGTCGCAATCTAATCAAAGGATCCATGCGCGCTCAAAGACGTAAAACAGTTATTTGGGACCTCTTTCAATTAAATGCACATTCCCCGCTTTTTTTGGATCGTCTAGGCAAAACATCTTTTTTTTCGTTTTTTGATAGCAACAAAATGAAGAACCTCATTTTTCAAAATTGGATGGGCAGAGAACAAGAATCAGAATTAAGAATCTCAAATAAAGATACAAAAGAAGAAAACGAGAAAGAGGAAAAAAAACATGAAAAGGAAGAGATAGATATATCAGAATCAGAAGTTTGGAAGAACTTTCTATTTGCTCAAGCAATAAGAAGTTTGCTATTAGTAACCCAATCTTTTCTTAGAAAATACATTCTATTGCCTTCATTAATAATAGCCAAAAACCTTTTCCGTATGTTATTATTTCAATCGTCCGAGTTGGACGAGGATTTTCAGGAATGGGATAGAGAACTGCATATGAAATGCACCTATAATGGTGTTCAATTCTCAGAAACAGAATTTCCCGAAGATTGGTTAATAAACGGTATTCAGATAAAGATTCTATATCCTTTCTGTTTAAAACCTTGGAGAAAATCTAAGGCACGATCTAATCATGAGGAAGAAAAAATACATTTTTGTTTTTTAACAGTCTGGGGAACGGAAGCGGAGAAGTCCTTTGGTCCTTCCCTAAAACGACCTTTTTTTTTTGAACCTATTTATAAAGAACTCCAAAAAAGAAAAAAAAAGGTGAAAAATCGATTTTTACAAGTTCTAAGAATTTTCAATAAAAAAAGAAAATCCTTTCTAAAAGTTATAAAAGAAGAAACAAAAAAAGAAGAAAAAAAAGGGGACATCAAAATAGTTCGAGTTATCAAGCTAATAATGAAAAAACTGGAGAAAGTAAATCAAAATTTCTTATTTGAATTGAGGAAAAAAAAAGTATATGAACCGAACGAAAACAAAAAAGATTTCAAAAGGGATAATAAGATTTTTCGCGAATCGTCCGTTCTAATTCGAACGATGAATTGGTTAAATGATTCATTAATAGAAAGAAGAATGAAAGATCTTTCTGATAAGACAATCAAAATAAGGAATCAAATTGAACGAACTGCAAAAGACAAGAAAAAAAAGGAAATAGTTCTAATTTATGATAATAAAAGATCGGGATCACAGAAACATATTTGGAAAATATTAAAAAGGAAAAATATCCGATTAATGCGTAAATCACACTACTTTATCAAATCATTCATTGAAAAAATATACATAGATATTTTGCTATGTACCATTACCATTTCTAAAATCAATGCACAAATTTTCTTTGAATCTACAAAAAAGATCTTTAATAAATCCATTTACAACAATGAGATAAATAAAGAACAAGAAGGAATTGATGAAACAAATCAAAATACAATGAATTTTGTTTTGAATCTAAAAAAATCATTTTCAAATACTGATAATACTGAGAATAGCAATCAAAATCCCAATACTTATTGGAACTTATCTTCTCTGTCCCAAGCATATGTATTTTACAAAATATCACAAAACCAATTACTTAATAAGTATCAATTGAGGCCTGTGCTTCAATATCAAGGGAGCTCTCCTTTTTTTAAGGATAATCTCAAAGACTATTGTATGGTACACGGAATTTTTAATTCCAAATCAAGACATAAGAAAATTCATACATATGTAATGAACGAATGGAAAAACTGGTTAAAAGGTCATTATCAATACGATTTATCTCAAAAAAAGAGTACTCGATTAGTACCTAAAGAATGGCGAAATAGAATAAATCAACGTCGTATGATTCAAAACAAGGAATCAATCCAATTGGATTTATATAAAAAATACCAATTCATTGATTCCATGAAAAAAAATGACTATGCAGCGAATTCATTTATGAGTCAAAAAGAAAAATGGAAAAAACATTACAGATATGATCTTTTCTCATATAAATACATAAGCTTCCCTAATTTATACATTTCTGGATCAACATTAGAAAGAAACGGGGACCAAGAAATTCCATATAATTTCAATACATCGAAACCTGAATCATTTTATGTATTGGTAAGTATACCTAGTAATGATTATATAGAAAAAGGATATCTTATTGATAAGAATACAAATTTGGATAGAAAATATTTTGATTGTAGAATTCTTCATCTTTTTTTTAGAAAAAATATGGAGATCTGGGCCAATGCAAATATTGGCATCAAGATTCAGAAAAATACTAAGACTGAAATTCATAATTTAAAAAAAATGGAAAAAAAAGATCTTTTTTTTCCTACAATTCATCAAGAGATCAAACCATGCAATCAAAAAATAAACTTTTTTGATTGCATGAGAATGAATAAAGAAAGGTTATATGATACCGCATCAAATCATGATACTATATCCAATCTAGAAACTTGGTTCTTCCCAGAATTTGTGCTACTTTTTGATGTATATAAGATTCAACCTTGGATCATCCCAATCAAATCACTCTTTTTTCATTTTTCTAGAAATGAAAAAAGTAAAAACATTAACATAAATCCAAAGAAATCATCTAAGAAAAAAAAATATCTTGAATTAGGAAATTCCAAGCAGGAAGAAAACGAACAACAGGTCCAAGGAAATCTTCTATTGAATCTACTAAAACAAAAAAATAAAAAAGCTGTTGAAGAAGATTACGCAAGATTAGAAATTAAAAAGGATATTAAAAAAGAAAAATATAAGCAATATAAGAGCAAGAATGACAGGGAACTAGATTTCTTTTTGAAACACTATTTACTTTTTCAACTAAGATGGGCTAATTCCTTGAGTAAAAAAATACTGAAAAATATCAAGATATCTTGTATCCTACTTAGACTGATAAACCCAAAGGAAATTGCTATATCTTCGATTAAAAAAAGTGAAATAAATCTAGATGAAATGCTGATTCAAAAGGACCTAGTTCTTGCAGAATTGATAAGAAAGGGAATATTGATTATTGAACCAATTTTTCTATCTATACGAAGGGACGGAAAATATATTATATATCAAACTATGGATATTTCATTGGTCGATAATAAGAGGTACCAAACAAACGAAAAATACACAAAAAAAAGATATATTGAGAAAAGGGGGTTTGAAAAATCCATTGCAGGACGCAGCAACATATTTTTGAGTGGAGACAAAAATCATTATGATTTACTTGTTCCTGAAAATATTCTATCTCCCAGACGTCGTAGAGAATTTCGAATTCGAGTTTGTTTCAATTCCCGGAATTTGAATGTTGTGGATAGAAATACAAGATTTTGCAATGAAAACAAAATAAGAAACTGTGGGCAATTTTTGGATGAGGACAAACATATTAATACAGATAGAAAAAATTTCATGAAATTCAAATTGTTTCTTTGGCCCAATTATCGATTAGAAGATGTAGCTTGTATGAATCGCTATTGGTTTGATACCAATAACAGCAGTCGTTTCAGTATGTCAAGAATACATATGTATTCACAATTCAGAATGAATTCAATTCCAATGAAAAATGAAAAAATTTATAGTAGATTTCCTACATATCGTGTAACATATTTGTTAGATGAAAGCCGAAATATATACACTATATAACATTCTAATACATGATGCTGATTTCATAGTGTATAAAATTTCACTAGGAAGAGCGGAATCCTTTTAAGTAAAAAGAAATTGTTCTCTTTCGTGAATACATATATGTTTTGTATATTTGATCCAAATATACAAAACATAAACCACATAAATAAAAAACAAAGTAGTATATGAATGAAATCCAATTTTGATGTATACTAGATGAAAATAACTGGCATAATAAATATTATTATTTTTCCTGATCGGTAAAATTCACAGAAAAGAAAGATAGAAATCTTAATTTATGGTCAAAAATTCATTCATCTCAGTTATTACACAAGAAGAAAAAGAAGAAAATAGTGGGTCTGTTGAATTTCAAGTATTCCATTTCACCAGTAAGATACGGAGACTTACTTCACATTTAGAATTGCACAAAAGAGATTTTTTATCGCAAAGGGGTCTACGAAGAATTCTGGGAAAACGTCAACGATTATTGACTTATTTATCAAATAAAAACAAAGTCCGTTATAAGAAATTAATGGATCAGTTAGATATTCGGGAACCAAAAACTCGTTAATTAAATTTGAATTTCTTATTTGAGTTTCTTATTATTTTCTTATTATTATCCTTGTTCTTTTTTATTTTTTTCATTATTTTTTTATTAGTTCAGTTCTTATTTTTTCTTTTTCATTTTAAGAAATTCATGAAATAATGGATTAAGGAAAAAAAATATGACTGTACCGGCTACAAGAAAAAATTTCATAATAGTCAATATGGGTCCTCACCACCCATCAATGCATGGTGTTCTTCGTCTAATCGTTACTCTGGATGGTGAAGATGTTATTGACTGTGAACCTATATTGGGCTATTTACACAGAGGGATGGAAAAAATAGCGGAGAACCGAACAATTATACAATATTTGCCTTATGTAACACGTTGGGATTATTTAGCAACTATGTTCGCAGAAGCAATAACAGTAAATGCACCAGAACGATTGGAAAGTGTTCAAGTGCCTAAAAGGGCCAGTTATATCAGAGTTATTATGCTGGAGCTGAGCCGTATAGCCTCCCATTTGTTATGGCTTGGCCCTTTTATGGCCGATATCGGTGCACAGACTCCCTTTTTCTATATTTTAAGAGAGAGGGAATTAATATATGATCTATTCGAAGCCGCCACAGGTATGCGGATGATGCATAATTATTTCCGCATCGGAGGAGTAGCTGCGGATTTACCTTATGGCTGGATAGATAAATGTTTTGATTTCTGTGATTATTTTTTAACAGAAGTTGTTGAGTATCAAAAACTCATTACGCGAAATCCCATTTTTTTGGAACGAGTTGAAGGAGTGGGCATTATTGGTGGGGAGGAGACAATAAATTGGGGTTTATCAGGACCAATGTTACGAGCTTCTGGAATCCAATGGGATCTTCGTAAAGTTGATCGTTATGAGTGTTACAATAAATTTGATTGGGAAGTCAAATGGCAAAAAGAAGGCGATACATTAGCTCGTTATTTAGTAAGAATCGGTGAGATGCAAGAATCCATAAAAATCATTCAACAGGCTCTAGAAGGAATTCCTGGGGGACCTTATGAGAATTTAGAAAACCGACGTTTTCATAGAACAAAGAATTCCGAATGGAATAATTTTGAATATAGATTTATTACTAAAAAACTTTCACCCAATTTTGAATTGTTAAAACAAGAACTTTATGTAAGGGTAGAGGCCCCAAAAGGAGAATTAGGAATTTATTTAATAGGGGATAGTAGCGTTTTCCCCTGGAGATGGAAAATTCGTCCACCCGGTTTCATCAATTTGCAAATTCTTCCCCAGCTAGTTAAAAGAATGAAATTGGCTGATATCATGACGATACTAGGTAGTATAGATATCATTATGGGAGAAGTTGATCGTTGAAATGATAATCGATACGACAGAAGTACAAACTATTAATTCTTTTTATAGATTAGAATCCTTAAAAGAAGTCTATGGACTCATATGGATTTTTATCCCCATTTTAACCCTTGTCTTAGGAATCACAATGGGGGTATTAGTCATTGTGTGGTTAGAAAGAAAAATATCTGCAGCAATACAACAACGTATTGGACCTGAATATGCCGGCCCATTAGGAATTCTTCAAGCTTTAGCGGATGGGACCAAACTCCTTTTGAAGGAGGATCTTCTTCCATCTAGAGGTAATATTCGTTTATTTAGGGTCGGACCTTCTATAGGGTTTATATCAATTCTACTAAGTTATTTAGTAATTCCTTTTGGATATCACCTTGTTTTAGCAGATCTCAGTATAGGTGTTTTTTTATGGATTGCCTTTTCAAGTATTGTCCCCATTGGTCTTCTTATGTCAGGATATGGATCAAATAATAAGTATTCCTTTTCAGGCGGTCTACGAGCTGCAGCTCAATCGATTAGTTATGAAATACCATTAACTCTATGTGTGTTAGCAATATCTCTACGTGCGATTCGTTGGAACATGAACTTTTTTTTTATCTCTTTTCTATAAAAGAGAAAAGAAATGAATTTAAATTTCAATACAATACAATATAAATAGAATTCAATATGTAAATATGAATATGAAATAAAAGAAGAAAAAAAATCTTTTTTTTCTTCTTTTCATTTCTTTATCTTAACTTACTTTATACTTTATAAAGTAAGTTAAGATAAAGAAATTGAATGTCTTGAAGAAATATCTTCATCTTTTTTATGAAACATTTCAGTTCGATGAATTAAACCAGATAGTTATATGAGTGAAACAAAACTGCTCCTGAATTTGCAGTAAAACAATAAGAATCTCATTCCCTAGGTACAAGAAGAAAATTGAAGTAAACATAAGTTGTTTACCCCAAGATTGAGATTATTTTATTAGTCGTCATATCTTGAAGCGGATGCAAAAGATCAACTGTATTTATTACTATACACTATACTGGGGATCAATCAAAAAGAAGTGGGCAGTTAGGAACACCAAAGTACGCAAAGGATGAGTAAGAGAAATAATGTAAGGTATCAAAAAAAGGGATTTTTGCATAAAACTTTGCATAAAACGAATCATAATAAGGGCTTGAAGTTGGTAGAAACGATCAAGTAGTACTTCCCCACGATTCCGATCTAGAGTATGCTACTATTCACTTAGTAAATAAATGACTATCAAGAACGAATTAATCCTTTATTTTCTTTCCTTTTTTTTTAGTTTTCTCAAAAAGAAGAACAGGAACAAGACAAATAGAATACAATACAATAATAGAATAAAAAAGAATAAAACGGGAAGAATAAGAAAATATTTCTTTCTTCATACATATGCATATGGGAATTCTTATCATGATTCATTAACTAATGCCAATTCTTTATATTTATGAATATAACGAGTATTTGATTGAAGGATTAAGTTATTGCTGAACAAAGAGAAATCTTGATTATTTTCATTATCATATCATTATAAGGGATGAGATCAATTCGGAAGTGCTTTTTCTTATTATAGCAGACAGAATCTTATTGGTCGAATTGAGGACTCTCCAACCTCCAATTTCTCTTTACATTGTATTTACCTAGGGTCCAAGGAGAGCAATAATACTGAACCAGTCCTTACCTTACATTTCTTTGTGGCCATAGAGGAGCCGTATGAAGCTTAGGTTTCATGTACGGTTTTGGAATAGCGATGGGAGCAGTGATGTTATCATCGACTATAATTATCTAACAGTTCAAGTACAGTTGATATAATTGAGGCACAGTCCAAATATGGTTTTGGGGGATGGAATCTGTGGCGTCAGCCCATAGGGTTTCTAGTTTTCCTAATGTCTTCTCTAGCAGAATGTGAAAGATTACCCTTTGATTTACCAGAAGCAGAAGAGGAATTAGTAGCAGGTTATCAAACCGAATATTCAGGTATAAAATACGGGTTCTTTTATCTTGCTTCTTACCTAAATCTATTAGTTTCTTCGTTATTTGTAACAGTTCTTTACTTAGGTGGGTGGAATTTTTCTATTCCGTACATATCTCTTACTGAACTCTTTGGAATAAATAAAATGTTTAGAGTCTTTGTAATAGCAATTAGTATCTTTATTACATTAGCTAAAGCTTATTTGTTTCTGTTCATTCCTATCACAACAAGATGGACTTTACCTAGGATGAGAATGGATCAATTATTAAATCTTGGATGGAAATTTCTTTTACCTATTTCTCTAGGTAATCTATTATTGACAACCTCTTTTCAACTCGTTTCACTATAAACTATAAATAAAAATAAGAAATTAAGAGAAAACAATAATGAATATTCTATATTCATAACTTATCTCAACCAAGAGAAAGAAACATAAATTTTATTCATGGATATCTATAATATGTTACCTATGGTTACTGGGTTCATGAATTATGGCAAACAAACAATACGAGCCGCAAGGTACATTGGACAAAGTTTCATAATTACCTTATCCCATACAAATCGTTTACCTGTAACTATTCAATATCCTTATGAAAAATCAATCACATCAGAGCGTTTTCGTGGTCGAATCCATTTTGAATTTGATAAATGTATTGCTTGTGAAGTATGTGTTCGCGTATGTCCAATAGACCTTCCCATTGTTGATTGGAAATTTGAAAAAGATATTAAGAAAAAACAATTGCTTCATTATAGTATTGATTTTGGTGTCTGTATATTTTGCGGTAACTGTGTCGAGTATTGTCCAACAAACTGTTTATCGATGACTGAAGAATATGAGCTTTCCACTTATGATCGTCACGAATTGAATTATAATCAAATTTCTTTAGGTCGGTTACCCATTTCAATAATTGGAGATTACACAATTCAAACAGTTATGGATTCAACAAATAAAATGAAAAAATGAGAACCCCTTGCTTGGTTCAAGGACGATTACCAATTACTAAGATTTGGTTTGGAATAAAGTAGGATTAGTCAAATAACTTTATTTTATCTATCTAATGATATTCATTTTTTTCATTCAATTAGTAAGGTATCATAGAAAAGAATAGTTCCTTTCCTGAACCCTTAGTAAGGTCATGAAATATTTCGACTTCTTTCTTTATCTTTTATTTCATAATGGATTTACCTGGACCAATACATGATATTCTTGTAGTATTTCTGGGATCAGTTCTTATATTAGGAGGTCTGGGAGTAGTATTACTTACCAATCCCATTGATTCTGCCTTTTCATTGGGATTGGTTCTTGTTTGTATATCCTTATTCTATATTTCATTGAATTCCTATTTTGTAGCTGCTGCACAGTTCCTTATTTATGTGGGAGCCATAAATGTCTTAATCATATTTGCTGTGATGTTCATGAACGGTTCGGAATATTCCAATGATTCCTATTTGTGGACCATTGGAGATAGGATCACTTCACTGGTTTGTACAAGTATTTTTTTTTCATTAATGACTACTATCCCAGATACGTCATGGTCCGGGATTTTTCGGACTACAAGATCAAATCAGATTCTAGAACAGGACTTAATGAGTAACGTTCAACAAATTGGGATTCATTTATCCACAGATTTTTATCTTCCTTTTGAACTCATTTCTATAATTCTTTTAGTTTCTTTGATAGGTGCAATTACTATGGCTCGTCAATAATCTAATATAATAAGAAATAAGAACTTCCTTTTTTAGAATTAAAGAATGAAAATGGATTTCATCTATTTTATTTCAATCTACTGTGAATATCTTCTTTTGTTCTGTAATTCTTTCTTCTATTCTACTAGTCAACTGAATCGGTTTAATTTTTGTTCATATTGAAATGAATCGAGATAGGTGAGGAATTTATCAATGATGTTAGAGCATGTACTTTTTATAAGTGTTTATTTATTTTCTATCGGTATCTACGGACTGATCACAAGCCGAAGTATGGTTAGAGCACTTATGTGTCTTGAGCTTATACTGAATTCGGTGAATATAAATCTCGTCACATTTTCCGATATATTTGATAGTCGGCAATTAAAAGGAGAAATTTTCTCAATCTTTGTTATAGCCATTGCGGCTGCTGAAGCAGCTATTGGGCTAGCTATTGTTTCGTCGATCCATCGTAACAGAAAATCAACTCGTATCAATCAATCGAATTTACTGAATAATTAGTCATAATTCTTCTGTTTTCACATAGAAATCAAAACATAAGACTTTTATAATATTCTAAATAGAATCTAATAGATTGAGAATAATAAGATAATATAATTAGAATTCAATAGAATAGAATATTCTATTATTTTCTTATTTATTTTCTTTCTTCTTTTTTTTCATATAGATTTATGATTTAGAGTTAATAACCTATTCTATCACTAACCTAATAACAAACGTATTCATCTGATATATAAGATATCATCATATCCTTAATTATATTTCTATTTCTCTATTTCTATATACTAGAATACTAGAATCTTTCTATATTTATATTAATCTATTTATTATTTATATGTATATGAATATATATATATTAGTATAGCACATTATAAATAGTACATTATATTAAAATTAATTCTAAATTAGAAAATTCGAATTAGACTATTTTAGATTATTTCTATTTGATTTATAGAATTAAAATTCCTATTTTCTATATAAATAGGATTACTTAGAATTCCTAGAATTCTACTAAATTCTCAATTGATATTTTAAATTCTAGGAAATTGAATCGAAATTGAATGAAATTAAGACAAAAATATAGAAATTCTCTAAATGAAATAAAAATTAAGATCTTATATATATATATATATATTCATATTAATAGAAATATCAGAATATAGTTCTAGTAAAATTAACATGGATTGAATTCGTAAACTCATATTTCATGGTTATTTCAATGGAAATCAAAGTATCTTGGCCCTTTCTCATAAACAGATTATAAAATATATTGATTCTTCAAATTTTGATAAATCATTGATTCGTCTGGTGTCTACAATTTATGATTTTATTTTACCAGATCGAAAATCTTTTGTGTTCAAAACTGGAATTTATAGACCCAATGTCACATTCAGTAAAGATTTATGATACATGTATAGGATGTACCCAATGTGTTCGAGCTTGCCCCACGGATGTATTGGAAATGATACCTTGGGACGGATGTAAAGCTAAGCAAATTGCTTCTGCGCCAAGAACCGAGGATTGTGTAGGTTGTAAGAGATGTGAATCCGCTTGTCCAACGGATTTTTTGAGTGTCCGTGTTTATTTATGGCATGAAACAACTCGCAGCATGGGTCTTTCTTATTGATATGTGACAAAAAACTCCACTTGAATCGTTTGATTCCTCTTTACCGATAAAAGCCCGTACTCGAGAAAAGAAAATATATTATTCTTCTCCCGAGCACGGGGTTTTCTGGTCTAATTTTATCTTGTCTTTATCACGAGTTATTTTCCTTGGTTAACAATACTTCTTGTTTTGCCCATATTCGCAGGTTCTTCGATTGTCTTTTTTCCTCATAGGGGAAATAAGGTGTATAGGTGGTATACTCTATGTATATGTATCCTAGAGCTCCTTCTAATGACCTATGTATTTTGTTATCATTTCCAATTGGACGATCCATTAACCCAATTGAAGGAGGATTTTCAATGGATCAATCTTTTTGATTTTCACTGGAGACTGGGAACCGATGGACTTTCCATAGGACCCATTTTACTGACAGGATTTATCACTACTTTAGCTACTTTAGCAGCTTGGCCAGTTACTCGAAATCCGCGATTTTTCTATTTCTTGATGTTAGCAATGTATAGTGGCCAAATAGGATCATTTTCTTCTCGAGACCTTTTACTTTTTTTCATCATGTGGGAATTAGAATTAATTCCTGTTTACTTACTTTTATCCATGTGGGGAGGAAAAAAACGCCTGTACTCGGCTACAAAGTTTATTTTGTGCACTGCCGGAGGTTCCATTTTTCTCTTAATAGGAGTTCTAGGTATGGGTTTATATGGTTCCAATGAACCAACATTAGATTTAGAAAAATTAACTAATCAATCGTATCCTGCAGCATTGGAAATAATACTCTATTTTGGTTTTCTTATTGCTTATGCTGTCAAATCGCCGATGATACCTCTACATACATGGTTACCAGATACCCACGGGGAAGCACATTACAGTACATGTATGCTTTTAGCTGGAATCTTATTAAAGATGGGAGCATATGGATTGATTCGGATCAATATGGAATTATTAGCTCACGCTCATTCTAGATTATCTCCCTGGTTGGTCATAGTAGGAATAATACAAATCATTTATGCAGCTTCAACCTCTCTCGGTCAACGCAATTTAAAAAAACGTATTGCCTATTCTTCCGTATCTCACATGGGTTTCATAATTATAGGAATTGGTTCTCTAACTGGCATGGGACTTAATGGAGCCATTTTACAAATACTCTCTCATGGATTGATTGGTGCTGCACTTTTTTTCTTAGCAGGAACAAGTTGTGATAGAATACGTTTTGTTTATCTCGAAGAGATGGGGGGGATATCTATCCCAATGCCAAAGATATTTACCATGTTTAGTAGTTTCTCGATGGCTTCTCTTGCATTGCCAGGAATGAGTGGTTTTGTTGCAGAATTCTTAGTCTTTTTTGGAATAATTACCAGCCCAAAATATCTTTTCATGCCAAAAATGTTAATTACTTTTGTAATGGCAATTGGAATGATATTAACTCCTATTTTTTTATTATCTATGTTACGTCAGATTTTCTATGGATACAAGCTATTCAATATTCCAAACTCGAATTTGATTGATTCTGGACCACGAGAACTATTTCTTTCGATTTGTATCTTTCTACCTGTAATAGGAATTGGTATTTATCCTGATTTCGTTCTCCCGTTATCGGTTGACAAGGTACAAGTTCTATTATCTAATTATTTTTATAGATACTAATTCTTTTTTGAGATTCAATAAGAAATGAAAATGAAATAATTTTCATTAATTGGAAAGAAAGTCTTAGAATTATTTGACTTTCATATTTTCACGATTCTTCGTTGTACAATGGAAAAAAAGGAAGGGTGAATTATAATTGTAATGAGATAAATCTAAAGTTTTTGAGAACCATTTGAATAATTCCTCTATTTAAACGGTTCTCAAAAACTCGCACAAATGTTCATTGTGTATAAGACGATTTTTTTATGTATTCTTCGTGTAGTTTATTTTATTTAATTAGATATTTATTGGAATGAACCATAACTATGGAACCCGATTCCTAATAGATTGATCCCAAAATAGCATATCCAAATTAGGATAAATCCTATAGAAGCTACAAATGCCGAATTCGTGCCTTGGTCTTGCAATTTTGGATTTGTTCTAGTATGTAAATAAATTGCAAATATGGTCCAAGTAATAAATGCCCAAGTTTCCTTAGGGTCCCAATTCCAATAAGAACCCCATGCTTCATTAGCCCATACTGCTCCAGAAAGAATGCCTATGGTTAAAAAGGTAAACCCTAAACTAATGACACGATAACTCCAATAATCCAAACGCTGAATTAATTGATATTTGTAAAAATTTTGAAATGAGAGGAAAGAAGTCTTTTTTAATACACTTCCTTTTTCGTTCAAATATTCCATATGACCAAAGAAAAACGACTTCCTTAAACTGAAAAAATTCTTGTTTTTCAAAAGAGAATCGATTCTCTTTTGAAATGTAATCACTATAAGAGCAACTGATAATAATGATCCGCATAAAAGAGCTGCATAGCTCAATAGCATCATACTGACATGCATCATTAACCAATGAGATTGTAGAGCAGGTACTAATATTGCGGGTTGATGCATTTCAGTTGAAAGACCTGACGTGGCGAAACCTTGGGTAAAAATGGCACTTGGTGCAGTTATTGCGCTTAAATCATTTTTATGATTCCCAAGATACGGAATCATATGAATAATGGATAAACTCCATGAAAGGAAGATTAATGATTCGTATAAATTACTTAAGGGAAAATGTCCCGAAGAAATCCAACGAATAACTAAAAACCCTGTTATAGAGAAAAAAGTAGCTATCATCCCTTTTTCTGACGAATTACGTAATCCTTCGATTTCGTAGACTAATAAGTTCATCAAATGAATCATAATCACAATTGAGATGATCGAAAAGGAAATATGAGTTAATATATGTTCTAAGGTCGCAAATATCATAAAGAAGAGTCCCTTTTAAATAAAAGAAATCGGGGAGGGGATTAAATAGAATATAAAATAAGATATTTTAACTATCTTATATTCTATTAGATCTATTGTGTCTATATTCTTCATATTAAATACTATTTCTATATTATTTTTATATATTATTATATATTATTTATGCCGCCACTCGGACTCGAACCGAGATGCTCTAGCACTGCTTCCTAAGAGCAGCGTGTCTACCAATTTCACCATGGCGGCTTACCCTAAATAATAATAGGAAATTCGTGTTGAATTGTCGATATTCAATAGAGTTTAGGAAACAATGAAGAAAGATGCATTTCCATTCATATGGAAATGTTCAATATCAAGAATATTGAATTAGTATCTTCGTAAGTTCAGTTTTAATAATCAACTTTTCCGTACTATAAACCTAGCTCTTGTTTATCCAAAATAGTCAAGTTTCGTTCTCAGTCGGAGTATAAAATTCATCATTTTTTTCTAACGATTTCGAAACCCAACACCTTAGTATAAAGTAGAATGAAATATTCAGATTCTTCCTTGTCTATCGTAATTGTGCTTTTCTATTTCGAAAAGCACAATTCATAGGAAAGAAAAAAACATCTCACGAATTCAATATCAATCAATATAAATCTCAATAAATAGAAAAAAAATAAATAAAATAGAAGATAATAGAAATATAGAAAGACTATACAAAATAAAAAAAAAAAAAATAAAATACACAATACATTAGTAAAATTGAATCATTTGTCTTCCAATTCAAAAATGGAAATTTGGAAGTTCTTTGAAACATGTCAATTAAGATTTTTCCAAGAATTTTTTTTGTCGCACAAAAAAACTTTTTGACTGTCCGGTGGAAACAGATTTAGCTAAAGAAAAAGCTTTTACTGCCTCTAAAGATCCTTTTTTTTTCCAAAGATTTCTACGAATATGCTTTTTTGACATAGAAGTACGTTTTTTTGGAACTGCCATTCAAAAGGTAGGTGACTCATTTTTATCGTTGTATGTGAAAGACATATATTGTTCAAAATAAATTACTCTTTATTAGTCATTACCTATACTTAATACTTAATTCCATAAATTAACCTCAAAGATATCATAACATACAAATAGAAGAAAAAAGAATAAAAGAAAAAGATTCTAAAACGATTCTATTTTAATAGACAAATAGATTTCGATTTTCTATCTTCATTCTGATATTTCTGATATTTACATAATGTAATAATTACATACGTATTGTATATTTATTTTTATTTATTAAAGGAATATATACAAAAATAATATACAAAAAAAGTAATGTAATTTTAGTATTTAATATTATTTCATAGATTTTCATATATTATATAAGATATAATAGAAGAGTCATGTATACAATATTACAAATATGAATATTTCATATTAAGAATAGTAATAGAAAATATTTATCTAATTTATCTAAATAGTAAAATATAAATAGTAAAATAAAATATAAAATAGTAAAGTAATAAAGTAAATAGTATATAAGTATATACTATAATAATATATATATAAATCTATATATAATAGATTATGAATCTATGAATAAAAATAGATTTAAAAAGTATACAAAGTATATAGAAATAGATAATATAGAATAGAAATTACATAATTTTACATAATTAGAATATAATGTAAAGGGAAAATCCAATTATTCAAAATCTCATATGATGTCATATTATTTCAAAAATCTCTTTCTTTTCTATAGTTTGAAGTTAGAAGTTAATTAATAACTAAGTAAGAAATTTGACTAATTATTTGATAATATTATTTGATATTTGACCAACCAATTGCAACTCTTATTTCAAATATTTGAGAAAACAAAAAGTCATATTTGTATTTTTGTATTTGATCTATATTAATATTTTTTTTTCTTATTGTTTTGTTCTTTTCGAAATAGATCAGAATTGGTGAATTGGAAACAATTATAAGAAAAAAGAACAATTTGTTTTTTTATGGAATATACATATAAATATGCATGGATAATACCCCTTTTTCCGCTCCCAGTTACTATGTCAATAGGATTTGGACTTCTACTTATTCCGACAGCAACAAAAGATCTTCGTCGTATGTGGGCTTTCCTAAGTGTTTTACTACTAAGTATAGCTATGTGGTTTTCGGCCAATCTGTCTATTCAGCAAATAAATGGAAGTTTGACCTATCAATATCTATGGTCTTGGACCATCAATAATGATTTTTTATTAGAGTTCGGACACTTGATCGATCCACTTACTTCTATTATGTCAATACTAATTACTACTGTTGGAATCATGGTTTTTATTTATAGTGACAATTATATGTCTCACGACCAAGGATATTTGAGATTTTTTGCTCATATGAGTTTTTCCAATGCTTCAATGTTGGGATTAGTTACTAGTTCCAATTTGATACAAATTTATATTTTTTGGGAACTAGTGGGAATGTGTTCGTATTTATTGATAGGTTTTTGGTTCACACGACCCATTGCAGCAAGTGCTTGTCAAAAAGCTTTTGTAACTAATCGTATAGGAGATTTTGGTTTATTATTAGGAACCTTAGGATTTTATTGGATAACTGGTAGTTTCGAATTTCGCGATTTGTTCCAAATAGTGAATACCTTGATTCATAATAATGGGGTCAATTCTTTATTTGCTACTTTATGTGCCTTTTTATTATTTGTCGGTGCAGTTGCTAAATCCGCACAATTCCCCCTTCACGTATGGTTACCTGATGCCATGGAAGGTCCTACTCCTATTTCGGCTCTTATACACGCTGCTACTATGGTAGCAGCAGGGATTTTTCTTGTAGCTCGGCTTCTTCCTCTTTTCATAGTTATACCTTACATAATGAATCTCATTTGTTTAGTAGGTATAATAACAGTACTTTTAGGAGCTACTTTAGCTCTTGCCCAAAGAGACATTAAAAGAAGTTTAGCTTATTCTACAATGTCTCAATTGGGTTATATTATGTTAGCTCTAGGTATAGGTTCTTATCGAGCTGCTTTATTCCATTTGATCACCCATGCCTATTCTAAAGCTTTATTATTTTT